GATGGCGGGCGGAGCGCTCTATATGACCGGCGGCGGGTTACCAGAGAAGAGGGGACAACTTCTTTCTCCCTTGCCTTGCTCAATCTTCCTTTTCTGATTGAAAGTAGCAAGCCACTCCACTACTGGTACAGAGGCCAGATAGAAGAAGCTTCTATATGTTCAGGCGAAGAACATCTAGAAGCTAGCTCTTGTCTTGTCAGCAACCATGCCTATATAATAGAATTTTGCTTACCAAAGTGGTCTTACTAAAAGTCAGTAAGCAACCAGTTCCGTTCCAAGTGACATGGCTTTTAACTATTCTTTTCCAGAGATGCTCATCCAGCCCAGCGGATCCATTGTTTATGCGGCAGTGCGATGCAGCTGAAAAAGGTAAGCCCCTTTTTTTATTAGTAAGGTATAGGTTGGGGAAAACTCCAAAACTAGGGTTCCAAAAAGCTTACCTTATAGTATAGAAAAGTTTGATAAAGGGGCACCCCTACTATACCCCTAAACTACAAGCTAGCGCGAAACGGCTGAAAAGCCGTTGTTGCTTGCTGCTTGCAGGCTCGAAAACCTCTCTTTCGCCTCTCCCCCCTGTCTCCATTCTGATTGATTCGCTTCTTCCTTCGCGCAAGCGCTTGGTTCGCCCCTTGTTGTCTTGCATTTCGTGATCCTCCGCTTCAGTCTGCCTTTTTCGGATAGCCGGGATCCGACGTTGATTTCCGATTTAAATGTCAGCTCCAGGTTTTGGGCGGCCCATCTGGTTAGTTCAGCTATCATTGCTGGAAGCCCCTGCGGTTGTTCGGCTGCGTACTCCCCGTCCGCGTATCTCACACTCCCAAAGCATATTTTATATTTCATTTGACTTTCCTGCATCTTTCTTTCTATCCATAGGTCGGCTTCGTGCAGATAGATGTTTGCCGGGGGAGGTGCTCCTTGAGGTATGCCCTTCCGGTGGGTTGTTCCCTTCTCTGTCTTTTCCATCCAGTGCCCGTACTGCGTCAGAAAATCTGCGTCTTCGATCTCTCTTCGCAACGCAATAAAGAAGTCTAACAGTTTCTCTCGGCATCTGTCTTTTAAGTCATTGATCTCATATCTATAAGCAGGGGGGTCTGCGTTCACTATTAAGCCTACGCCCGTCCATTCCTTTCAAGCTGGATCCCGCCCTTAGACTCGTTACGCTGTTCGACTGAACTCGTTGGCTCCGCGCTCTATTCGGTCGGAGTCGGAACCCGGTTCGAGAACCTTCTCTCATAGATTCCCTTCACCAAGTCATCGCCAGCAATCAGCTCTTATCCCTTGGTGTCAAAGGGCGAGTTCCTTTCTTGTCTTGCCCAAAAACTTTCTTGATTCTCATTGGAGAAAGACTCTCCCGCGGCAAGGTTTTACACATAGGGCCAGCTGCTTTGCTTTCTTTATCTCGCTTGCCGTTAGTCCGTCTAGCGCCTTTCGGTTGGGGTCCGCCCCCGGGGTTAGACCGCTTGGGTTATCTTTTATAGTCTCGAAGGCAGTCAACGTGTCAGCCATTCTTCTCCCATTAGACTTGTAAATCCGTTGCTCTTTTTCCTTCTCTCTTCCAGTTCTCTCCCTCTACTTTATTTGACAGGGGCGGAGAATACCACTCTATCAATAACAAGAAAAAAGTTGCAATTCCGTTGAAAATGGTTTGAGCTTGGAAGCAACCTGCTATCTATCGATAGGCGAGAACATACTGCTATTGGCTGCTTCGCCTATCTATTCGATTATGGCCGGCTTGGAGACATCAGAGGAAGACCATCATCTTTATCCGGGTACGCTCATAGCTTCATTCATTCGTTGAACCTTGGGGATAACCATTAGCATTGAGGTCAATCACCACACCACCTCTATCATACATACGACATTACACGACGCGAGAGTGCATGGTCAACACACACCTAAAGCGCCTACGTTCCGCTTGCAGCCAATACAACCACAACCTAACTTGCACGAGATTCAACAACCGAAGCTACTGGTAGTCCCGAGGGGACGGCATCCTCCTATAATAGTTAGCAGTACTGAACAAGCGAGTCATCGGTCCGGGGAAAGAAAAGGACCGCCTTTGCAAAAAAAGGAACTCGCTTAACTCGCTAGGCCTTCGGAACAAGGGTGATTCTGTTCATGCTTCAGACGATCTGGCTAATTTTATATACTTCTATCTAATTATAGACTCTTCTTCTATTAGAAAGGCGAACCTATAGGCCTGTTTTAGCGCCAAAGGTAACCGGTTAGGTTGACTTTGGAAAGGCTACTAAGGACCGGGGGTGAAGAATGAAAAACGTCCGCTAACGCCCACGGGATAAGATCTTTTTTAGATCAGCAACGAATGTCTTGTATCTATGAAGAAAGAATTCTCCCCGGGTTCAGACCCTGAATGCCATACCTTGCTGAAGGCGATTCACGAGAGAATCGCGCACAGTTCCGTTTGACCGAGATGTGAATGCCCGTGATCTGCTCGGTATAGTGATGGATTTCATGGCCGACGTCTAACCGGCACGAATAC